AACTATAAGTATACGAAAGAAAAAGAACCCTTTTTTTGTAATTCCTATGATGCAATTGGCGCTTATCGACAAAAACGAATCAAGTTAGATAGTCCTTTGTGGCTCCGGTGGCGACTAGATCAACGTGTTATTGCTGAAAGAGAAGCTCCCATCGAAATTCACTATGAATCTTTGGGTACCTATTATGAGATTTATGGGCACTATCTAATAGTAAGAAGTATAAAAAAAGATATTCTATACATATATATTCGAACCACTGTTGGTCATATTTGTCTTTTTCGAGAAATCGAAGAAGCCATCCAGGGGTTTTGTCAGGCCTGTTCATATGATTCCTAAATTAAGTAATTCTAATCTTATACCGATCGAAATTGGGGTCGCCCTTGTTTAACTAGGACCCTCAATTAGTGCCGAATTTCTACGCGAATCAAGATCCAGAAAAGGGAGTTTTCCAATCACCGACTCAAATTCATTGTCAAATCCTACTCAGCAGAATAGGGAGGTACTTATGTCAGAACGGGCCAATCTGGTCTTTCACAATAAAGTGCTAGACGGAACTGCTATGAAACGGCTTATTAGTAGATTAATAGATCACTTCGGAATGGCATATACATCCCATATCTTGGATCAAGTAAAGACTCTGGGTTTCCAACAAGCTACTGTTACATCCATTTCATTAGGAATTGATGATCTTTTAACACTACCCTCTAAGAGATGGCTAGTTCAAGATGCTGAACAACAAAGTTTCATTTTGGGAAAACATTATAATTGTGGAAATGTACACGCGGTAGAAAAATTACGGCAATCTATTGAAATATGGTATTCTACAAGTGAATATTTGCGACAAGAAATGAATCACAATTTTAAGATGACCGACCCATTTAATCCAGTCCATATAATGTCTTTTTCGGGAGCTCGAGGAAATACATCTCAGGTACATCAATTAGTAGGTATGAGGGGATTAATGTCGGATCCCCAAGGACAAATGATTGAGTTCCCCATTCAAAGCAATTTCCGCGAAGGGCTCTCTTTAACAGAATATATTATTTCTTGCTACGGAGCCCGTAAAGGAGTTGTGGATACTGCTGTACGAACAGCAGATGCTGGATATCTCACTCGCAGACTTGTTGAAGTAGTTCAACACATTGTTGTACGTCGAACAGATTGTGGCACCGTAAGGGGTATTTCTGTGAGTCCTCGAACTCGAACTGGGATGATGCAGGAAAGGTTTTTTCTCCAAACCTTAATTGGTCGTGTATTAGCAGCTGATATATATATAGGTTTGCGATGCATTGCCACTCGAAATCAAGATATTGGGATGGGACTTGTCAATCGAGTCATAACCTTTCGAGCACAATCAATATCTATTCGAACTCCTTTTACTTGTAGAAGTACATCGTGGATCTGTCGATTATGTTATGGCCGAAGTCCGACTCATGGCGACCTGGTCGAATTGGGGGAAGCTGTAGGTATTATTGCAGGTCAATCTATTGGGGAACCAGGCACTCAATTAACATTAAGAACTTTTCATACCGGGGGCGTATTCACTGGAGGTACGGCCGAACATGTGCGAGCCCCTTCGAATGGAAAAATCACATTCAATGAGGATTTAGTTCATCCGACACGTACACGTCATGGACATCCTGCTTTTCTATGTTCGATAGACGTGTATGTAACTATTGAGAGTGACGATATTATCCACAATGTGCGTATTCCGTCTAAAAGTGTTCTTTTAGTTCAAAACGATCAATATGTAGAATCAGAGCAAGTGATTGCTGAGATTCGCGCGGGAACAGCCACTTTGAGTTTGAAAGACAAGGTTCGAAAACATATTTATTCTGATTCAGAAGGCGAAATGCACTGGAATACCGATGTGTATCATGCACCTGACTTGAAATATGGTAATGTTCATCTCTTACCAAAACCAAGTCATTTATGGATATTATTAGGGGAGCTATGGAAATCAAGTCTAGTCTGCCTTTCGATCCACAAGGATCAAGATCAAATGACCGCCCATTCTCGTTCTGGCAAGCGAAGGTATATTTCTAACCCCTCAGTAACTACTAATCAAGTGAGACCAAAATTCTTTAGTTCAGGGTTTTCTGGGAAAAGGGGCGATGGGATTCCCGATTATTCAGAACTTAATCGAATCAGATGTACGGGTTCTTATAATCTCAGATCTATGGCCATTCTCGACGAGAATTCTGATTTATTGGCAAAGAGGCGAAGAAATAGGTGTCTCATCCCACTTCAATCGATTCAAGAACTCGAGAACGACCTAAGGCCCTCTTCAGGTATCTCAATTGAACTACCGATCAATGGGATTTTCCGGAAAAATAGTATTCTTGCGTATTTCGATGATCCTCGATATAGAATAAAGAACTCGGGAATTGTGGAATATGACACTATAGAAATGGATTCAATCTTCAAAAAAGAGGATTTCATTGAGTATCGAGGAGTCACGGAATTGAGGACAAAAGACCAAATAGTAGATCGATTTTTT